ATACACAGAAAAGAAGTCCTCCTCCACATAGAGTAACAAATAAAATTTCTATGTTATTAAGGGGTTTGGGAGTGAGAGGGATAGAGAAAAAGGCTGAGAATAGGAGGGAGAGGTAGTAATATAATCTAAGAAGGGTTCCAATTAGAAGAACTGATAGAAGGAAGAAGCAGGAGTGGAGAGAGATAGTAGAAATTGCAAATCATTTTATAATAAATCCTGTAAGGGGAGGTATTCCACCTAGAGAGAGTAACCCAAAAAAAAAAACTATTTTTTGGGAAGGCCTGATTGTAATTAGAGAGAAGTTATAAGTGTGGCCAAGACAGAAAATGATGGAGGAGAGGAGAAAATATAACATTATGTAGATGCTGGAGTAATATAGGTCTAGGTGAGATAGGCATAGGATTCAGGCTAGATGGACAAAAGAAGAGTAAGCTAGCAGAGATCGTATTTTTCTTTGGCTAAGTCCACCTACTCCTCCCGTGAGAGCTGTTCCTAGTAAGATAATACTTCTTATAGGAGTAAGAAGAAAAAAGAGGGAAAAAAGGAAAATAGGGCCTACTTTTTGTACTGTATTAAGTAGGATACATCCTCTTCATTCTAATGATCTTATTAGAGTTGGAAATCAAGAATGGAAAGGGAATAAACCAATTTTTATCCTTATAGCAATTAAAGTGATTAACGAGATAAGAGGGGGAGTTTGGAGAGGGTCTCTAAAATTGAACTGTAAGCTGTAGTAAATATATAATAGGCCTCTTATAAGTAGTAACCCAGATCCTATTGCCTGAACTAAGTAGTATTTTATAGTACCTTCAATATTTAGTCGATTTACTTTATTTATAACTAGTGGGATGAAAGCAAATAAGCTGAGTTCGAGTCCCACTCAGATAGCTACTCACCTTGCTGTAGAGAGAATGATAGCAGTTCCTGACAGTGTAAGGAATAAACAAAACAGAAATAGAGGTGCCATGCTATTTTATTCAATCAAAAGTGCCTTCTTTTCACTCAAAAAAAACTCCTAGAAGTAAGGCAGAAAAAATAAAAATTAATAAATATGGAGGGTTTCTTCTTAAAGAATTAGAAGACCTGATGAGGGGGAAAAGCAGGATTAGTTCTACATCAAACACTAGGAAGACAACTGACAGCAAAAAAAATCGGGTAGAAAAAGGTGTACGTGGAGATCAGAATAGTCTGAAACCACACTCAAAATTTTTTTTTTTTGCTGATTGTTCCGGGGTATTTATGCGGATAAAGTAGATTGGCAGTAAAATTGCCGTTATTAAAAAGATTACGATGGTGAGGGTATAACAGACGTTTAACATATATTGGGCATAGGTAAACCTCCTTCCTAATTAACAGCTAGGCTGCACAATAGTGCTTATGCTCAAAAGGAAGAATAAACTTGAGATACTCATGCCAAAGTTAGCAGCTTCGGCTTTTCCTTCAAGTATCAGATGCTAGCATCCTATTTTACTTCATCAGTGTAATCCGTCCTGTGGTGTGATACTCTGATGGAGGGAAAAAATTTCCCTAGGCTTGAGCCGAAATCAAGTGATACAAATGAGCCCACCAAGGCCGGAACGATAATTCCGTAATTCATAGATGCAAACCATTTCTTTTTGTTTAAAGTATCTGGCCCACTTAGAACTCGAAAGTGTGGTTAAATCAAAAATCTAATGCTTGTCTCAGCCACCTAAGTATGAGCCTCACCAGTAGATGGAGATAAATAAGAATAATCATACAACATCTACAAAATGTCAGTATCAGGCAGCAGCTTCAAAGCCGAAATGATGGGGGGTAGAAAAATGGTGTAGCCATAAACGAGAAAGGCAGACTAGTAGGAAAGTTGAGCCCATTAAGACATGAAGACCGTGGAAACCTGTTGCTACAAAAAAAGTACTCCCGTAGATTCCATCTGAGATAGAAAAAGAAGTTTCGAGATATTCCCTTGCTTGAAGTCCGGTAAAGTAAAGACCTAAACTTACTGTTAGAAGGAGTCTTGTTTTAGCTTGAGCTAAATTTCCTCTTATTATTCTATGATGACATCAAGTAACTGTAACTCCAGACGCGAGGAGGACTGCTGTATTTAGGAGAGGAACAGAGAAAGGGTTAATGACTTTTAAGCCGACAGGTGGTCATGAGCCGATAACTGCATCTGGCACTAGGCTGCTATGAAAAAAAGCTCAAAAGAAGGCTGAGAAAAAACAAATTTCTGATAAGATAAAAAGAAGTATGCCTCAACGAAGTCCACTGGAGACTGCGGAGGTGTGGTAACCTTGGAATGTTCTTTCTCGTGTTACATCTCGTCATCATTGGATTATGGTAATTCTTAATAGAAGTATAGCTGAGCCTAGCAAAAATGGTTTTGCCATATGCATCCATAGGATAGCCCCAAAAGTAAGCAGGAATGCTCTACACCCACATAAAAAAGGTCATGGGCTAGGCTCTACTAAATGGAAAGGGGTCCGTAGCATAATTTTAGTCGGAGGCCGATTTTAGAATTTGAAAAATTCTTGTGATAAATACACTACTAAATAGAAATAAAAGCTTTAAGTTAAAAAAACTAAAAACCTTCAAAGTTTTATATACAAGTAAGTAAGCTTTGTAATTATCAAGATTGGACCGTTTTAGTATATAAAATATATTTATTTTCCAAATAAAAGATGGAGGAATCTAAAAGGTAGTAGGAACTCTAACCTTCTCTTACGTAGAAGGAGAGAATTTAAATATTCATCTTATATAAACTTTAACCGAGTGTTCACTGTATATAACCTTAAATAAAATTATTTTATAGTAGTAAAAGAGATAGAAAAGAAAAAATATTTAAAGTAAATGAAAATGAGTGGAAGGGAGTAAAGGAAAGGATGAGTAAGAAGCGGTACCTTTTGTATAATGACTTATTAAGATATACCTTAAATGGAGGGGTGCCCGAAAATAAAGGATCTACTAGAGTTAGTTAATATTGTTGCAGAAATTTGGAAAAGCTTTAGTAGGAGTAAGATGCTTTTCGTTTTTATAGATAGCTGGTTGGTGGGGAAAAAAGTATTGCTTTTCGGGGTGTATCCTAGCTGGACAAGAGGGGTAAGCTCTCTTGTTTTAATTTGATAAGAGAAATATGGTAGTAAAAATTTAGGCTTGAAAGTAGCTATCATTAGTATGTTTTATAACATATTTATTAATTTTGTACAAAATTTTTAATTTAATAAATTTACCTTCTTTCCATTGGAAACTCAGTTATGTGATAACTCTGGTAAGATTAGTATTGAGTGTTAATAAGTTTTTTCGTAGAAAAATTAATTATAAGCAAAAAAATAGAATTGCTAGGAATGAATTCGGCAACAGGAGTTTCGAATGTTTACCAAAAACATTGTTTTTTGTGATTATAAAAAATAGAGCCTGCTCAATGATATATTAAATAGCCGTGGTATTTTGACCATGCTAAGGTAGCATAATCATTTGGCTATTAATTGTGGTCTGGAATGAAAGGTTGAACGAAAACTCCGCTTTATGTGTATAGCAATTAATAGAAATTTACTTTTAGGTGAAGAGGCCTAGATATAAGAGAAGGACAAGAAGACCCTATCGAGCTTTTTTATACAGATATATATATATAATTATTAGTAGAGATTTGGTTGGGGCAACCTTGGAATTAACTTCCTATACGCAGTGGTTTATAAAAGATGAGAGAGAATTTTTACATACAGAGTAAGTTACCGTAGGGATAACAGCGTTATTTTTTTTGAGAGTTCTTATCGAAAAAATTTTTTGCGACCTCGATGTTGGATTAAGGGTGCCGCAGGGAGTAGAAGATCTGTTAGGCCGGTCTGTTCGACCGTTAAATCTTTACATGATCTGAGTTCAGACCGGCGTGAGCCAGGTTGGTTTCTATCCTCTCTTTTTGACTTTTGTAGGATTAGTACGAAAGGAGAATTCTATTTTTTTGCTTTTTTAGCTAGTTAGCGCTAAATTGTAAATTTAGAGACGGGATTCCCATTGAGCATTAGATATAGTAGGTAGTAGGGTACGTAATATTTTGGATATTAAGAGGAAAGTTCAAATCTTTTGTTATATAAAAAGTCTTTTAGTTGAATAAAATATTAAATTGCAAGTTTAAAGGTGCTAAAGTGTGGAGACTTAAAGAAGTAAGCTATATAAGCTGTTGGGTTCATACCCCAAAAAAGACTTAAGTCCTTTTTTTTTATTTTGGTTCTGGATGGGAAAATAGGTTAGTCACTTACATATTATGGCTGTTTTGATTATAAATTGTACGTAAAGTCAGTATGAAGATTTGGAGATAGAGGAAACTCTGATTTTAGTAAGTGTTTAATTAAAAGTTGCTAATCTTTGTGCCAGCAGCTGCGGTTATACAAGAGCTTTAGTTATTTATTACGGCGAATAAAAATTTGGGATTAGGTTGCTGTAGAACTATTTATTTGGGTAGAATCAGGAAGAGACGGATTCATAGACAGCTTTATATATTTTTTTTGTGAAAGAAAGGTGTGAAACTAGGATTAGATACCCTATTATTCTTTTGGTAAAGAGAAGGGGATTAAGGGGAATAGGCCCGAAACTTAAAGAGACTTGGCGGTTCCTATAAGTCAGGGAGACTTGTCGGTAAAATTGATAATCCACAGAAATTTCTTCTTTCCCAAGGTACGTGTATTTCCGTTATCAGTCTATTCTGTAAAGAGGAATAAAAAGACAATAAGTTTTTAACTTTATTTCAGGTAAAGTGCGGCTTATGGAGGAAGTCCTGATGGGTCGCATTTATTGTAATTATTTTGAGATAAATAGTTAAATTCGGACTTGATAGTAAAAAGGATGAAAAAGACTTATTGAATTGAGAAAATGGGAATGTACATATCGCCCGTCGCTCTCGAGAGAGATAAGTCGTAACATAGTAAGGTTAGCGGAAGCTGGTCTTGGGCTAAGTTAGCAAAAAATATAATGTGTGTGATTTAGGATCACAAGGTAGGGATTCCTACTTAGTTTTGTAAAGGTTAGTCAAGAAGAAGAAAGGCTTTGTTAGTAATAATATAAAAAGGTGAAGAGTTAAGTTTCTTTTAAATTATAGTAAAAGGATATTTTCATTATATTTACATAAAGATGGCAGAGAAAAGTGCGCTAGTTTTAAGCATTAGAAAAAAGGAGGATGTCCTTTCTTTATAGTGAGTAATGTTGGGTCTGTTTTTTTTCTTCTGATCTGTGTATTAGTAGCTGTTGCTTTTTTTACTATACTTGAGCGTAAGGTATTGGGATATATAGCTCTTCGAAAAGGGCCTAATAAAGTAGGGTTTCTTGGTGTTTTGCAGCCTATGAGGGATGCTGTAAAATTGTTTACTAAGGAATTTTCTCTCCCTTCAGGGACTTTTGGGTTTCTTTTTATTAGCGGACCTATTTTTAATTTATTCTTAATATTGAGATTTTGGCTTGTATTTCCTTTTTTCTATTTAATTGAGGAGATGACACTAGGGTTCTTATATTTTTTGTGTTTATCTAGGTTGTCGGTTTATGCCTTAATACTGTCAGGATGATCTTCGACTTCTAAGTTTGCTTTGCTGGGGGCTTATCGTGCGGTATCTCAGACTATTTCTTACGAAATTAGTATGGTATTTGTATTACTAATTCCTTTTTTTTCTCTTAAGGGATTTGATTTTTCTTGTATGGCCTCAAGAGGGCCATGGTTTTTATTTTTATCTTTGCCTCTTTTTTGTATGTGGATATTTTCTTTATTGGCTGAAGCTAACCGGGCACCTATAGATATAGCAGAGGGGGAAAGTGAGCTTGTTTCAGGTTTTAACGTTGAGTATAGAGGAGGCGGATTTGCTATGGTTTTTATAGCTGAGTATGGTTCTATTTTATTATTGAGAGTTTTAACGGTTGTTGTTTTTGGGGGTGGTTTTTTTTTTTTTGTATCGTCTCCTTTTTTTTTCTCTATAAAATTTATTGCCTTTTCTTTTTTTTTTGTATGGGTACGTGCAGCTTATCCTCGTATTCGATATAACATCTTAATAGATATTACCTGAAAATGCTTTCTTCCAGTTAGTGTATCTTTAGTTTTTTGTGGAATTGGGATACTTTGATTGTTCAGATAGTACAAGAGTATTCTATAGAATCCAAGTCTATTGTTTTTTATAAACTACTATTTGAATGTTTTTGACTGCTTGTATATATCTTTTATTGTTGAGTGCTTTAGTTTTTCCATTTTTGGTGCATCCATACTCTATGGGGTTTTTATTAGTCCTTAGTGCCTTTAGGATTAGTTTGTCATTTAGATGGATATTTTCTTCTTGGGTTGGTTTTATTTTATTCCTGTTGTATGTAGGGGGGTTGTTAGTAATATTCCTTTTTGTAATCAGGATTATGCCTGACTCTGGATTTGGGTTTTCACCACTTATTTTCTTTCTGGGAGGTGGATTTTTGATATTCCCATTTCGAGGAATAGAAGGAGGCGGAAGTAGAAGATTGTATGAGAAAGAAGGAATGGATCTGAGGCAACTATTTATTGGTAGTCAGTCTTTAGCAATATATAGCTTTTTAGTTGTATTACTTTTTATTGGGTTGGTGGTAGTTGTTAGGGTGTGTTCCTCACCAACTGGCTCTTTACGAGGCTCATCATCTTAATATTTTTACAGTTGCTGAAAAGTTTTTATTTTGAAAATAGGATAAAAAGTGATAATACACTTTGCAGCTTATGCTTACTCCTGCCCGGAAAAAGGAGCAGTTATTAGTTTTGTTAAATGATGTGATGGTAGATTTGCCCTCTCCAAGAAATATTTCCCTATGATGGAATTTAGGTTCTTTGTTAGGTTTATGTTTAGTAGTACAGCTCATCACTGGGGTGATGTTATCCTTTCATTATTGTCCGGATATCAACATAGGATTCGAGTCAATTGTTCATATTACAAAAGAAGTAAATATGGGTTGGCTTATACGTTCTGTTCATGTAAATGGAGCATCGTTATTTTTTTTTTTTTTATACGCTCATGTTGGGCGTGGTCTTTATTATGGGGCTTTTTTTAATATCGGGGCTTGACAAGTAGGGGTTTTACTTTTAGCTTTATCTATGGGTATTGCTTTTTTAGGCTACATTCTGCCTTGAGGACAAATATCTTTTTGAGGGGCTACAGTGATTACTAGCATATTATCAGCAGTTCCGTATGTGGGTGGAGAGTTAGTGGAGTGATTGTGGGGGGGATATTCTGTCGGTGGACCTACTCTGACTCGTTTTTATTCTCTTCATTTTCTTACTCCTTTTGTAATAGTTGCCATAGTAGGGGTGCATGTGCTCTATCTTCACCAGGAAGGTTCAAATAACCCTTTAGGTGTGAATAAAGATAAAGATAAGATTCCTTTTCATCCTTTTTATTCTAGAAAAGATGTATTAGGATTTTTTTTAATATCTCTTCTCGCCTGTATTCTAGTTATTTTTCATCCTTTTTTATTAGTAGAAGTAGCTAATTCTATAGAAGCTAATGTGTTAGTGACTCCATCTCATATTCAGCCCGAGTGGTATTTTTTGTTCGCTTATACCATTTTGCGGTCTATCCCAAATAAACTGGGAGGAGTTATAGCTATATGTTTTTCGGTATTGATTCTTTGTTTTGTTCCTGTTCTTCGCTGAAATGCTAGAGTTCCTAGGTTTCGTGGGATGAGATTCGCTGTGAGTAGGCAGATTTTTTTTTTTTTTTTTTTGAGGAATTTTGTTATTTTAACATGGATTGGTTCTCGTCCTGTTATAGAGCCTTTTGTGCAAGTGGGGCAGGTAAGAACTTTTTTTTTTTTTTTATATTTTTTATGTTGTCCTATTGTTCAGTATGTTAGGAGTTTGCGTAGATTGAATTGAGCGTGATATTAGGTAAAAAGAATAATTCTATTTTTGGCTTACAAAACCACTGTTTTTTAAACTATTTTACCAAATGGGAGAGAAGAGAATTTTATTTTTATTGTTTGTATTTTTTTCTGCTTTTTTTAGGTTTGCTATTCAGAGGAAACATTTAATGAAAAGGTTATTAAGGTTGGAGATAATGGTTTTAAGGTTAGTTTTTTTTTGTTTCTTGGTATTTACTGTGATAATTTTGGATTTTTTAATTCCTTTAGTTGTTTTAGTTTTAGGAGCAAGAGAAGCTAGTATTGGACTTTCGATTTTAGTAACAATAACTAGGAAAAGAGGTTCTGACACTGTAAGGAATAGCTTGTTGAAATGTTAGTATTTTTATCAATTGTGGGCAGCTTGGGATTTTTATCGGTACGTAAAATAATTTCTCAGTTTGGGTTGGTTATTGGGTATTTTTTTTTGGCTTTTAGTTCTGTATTTTTTTTGTTTAATCCTAGGAGATCGCTTTCTTATTCTTTTTTTTACTTAAGGGTTGACCGTTTAGGGGCTCCAATAGTTCTTTTAACTGTTTGGGTTGCTACTCTGATATTAGTAGGGATTTCTGATAGAAGTCGGAGTTATTCTATTTGCGTTTGGTCTTTATTGTGTATTTTGGTTGGTTTTTTTTGTGTAAATGATACTGTTATTTTTTATGTTTTTTTTGAGGCTGCTTTAGTACCTACTATTTACCTGATTTTGAAGTGAGGGTATCAGCCGGAACGATTGCAAGCTAGGATATACCTTATGGTGTATATAATTTTAGCCTCTTTACCTTTATTAGTTGGGATTATACTTCTTCGGGCAGTAGGTATTAGCAATTTTGTTTATAGGCCATTGAGTGATTTCGGGTTGAGTTATAGTGAATTTTTATTTATGCTTCTTTCTTTAGCTTTTTTAGTAAAAGTACCTATATTCCCCTTTCATTTGTGACTTCCTAAAGCTCATGTAGAGGCCCCATTAGCTGGTTCTATAATTTTGGCGGCGATTTTGCTGAAGTTGGGTGGGTATGGTTTAATTCGGTTGATGCCCATAATGAAAAAGGTTGTTGTTTTACCTAATTTATTTTTTACTTTAGGCTGTTGTGGGGGTGTGTTGACCAGAATTTTATGTTTGCGTCAGATTGATGTAAAGAGATTAGTGGCTTATTCTTCTGTGGGTCACATGGGGTTGATAGTAAGTGCTATTATGACAAAAGGGGTTTTAGGGTTGAGTGTAGCTTTGAGAATAATAGTAGCTCATGGTTTAGTCTCTAGAGGGATATTTTGTTTAGCTAATTATGCCTATAAAAGTACAGGAACTCGAAGAATGTATCTTTATAAGGGGGCATTATCTATTTTTCCTAGACTTAGGCTTTGGTGATTTTTATTTTGTGTTAGTAATATGGCAGCTCCTCCTAGGTTGAATTTATTTAGAGAAATTTTTTTATTTATTCAAATTATGGGCGTATTTTCTGGGTCTATTGTGTATTTAGGGGGTTTAGTATTTTTTGCAGGTGCCTATAGTTTATATCTTTTTAGGAGAACTCAACATGGTAAACTTCCGACATATAGAAATAGATTTAGTTCGTTAGAAAGAAGCCAGACTCATTTTTTTTTGTTTTCTCACCTTTGGCCTGTTTTTTTTTTAGTATTGAGTCCTTTGTTAGTTGTTTCTGCTGGAATGTAGAGTTTACTTAGTTTATGAAAAACTCTAGGATGTGGCCTTAGTGAAACTGAAAAGTAGTTGACTATGAAGAGGGTTTTTGAGTTTGAGAAAAGAGCTAATACATTGTTTTTTTTATCTTTTTTTAGGGGGGTCTTTGCTGTTTTTAGGTTAAAGTGTGGTACTTCATTTATTTTAACATGGAGTTTGGTTAGGCCTATTAGGAGTATATTAGAATTTTCTCTTCTGTTTGATTCACTAAGGTTGTTGTTTGCTACTGTTGTATTTTATATTTCTGCTAATGTATTTGTTTTCTCAAAAACATATATAGGGGAGGAAGAAAATAAGGTTCGATTTAACCAATTGGTATGTTTGTTTGTTCTTTCTATGTGTTTTATAATTTTTGTTCCTAATTTAGTTGCAGTTCTATTGGGTTGAGATGGTTTAGGGTTAGTCTCATTTGTCTTGGTGTGTTATTACCAGAGGTTTAAGAGCGTTAGTGCTAGAATATTGACAGCATTAACTAACCGTTTGGGAGATGTTTTTATCTTGTTAAGGATTATTTGGGTATATGGAAGGGGTCATTGAGGTTTTTGTTTTTTGAGGTTGAGACATAGAGATTCAGTTATTTTGTGGTGTATTTTGCTTGCTGCTATGACTAAGAGGGCTCAGATTCCTTTTTGTAGGTGGTTACCTGCTGCTATAGCTGCTCCTACTCCGGTTTCTGCCTTAGTTCACTCTTCCACTTTGGTGACTGCAGGGGTTTTTCTTCTTTTGCGTTTTTCTTACTTAATGGTTGGGTATAGTTATCTGTTAAATTCATTGTTTTTTATTGGTGCCTTAACTATGATAATAGCGGGATGAGGCGCTTTTTTTGAGTGTGATTTAAAGAAAGTTATTGCAATATCTACTCTTAGGCAGTTAGGGGTAATAGTATTATCTTTATCTTTAGCGGTAAAGGAAGTTACTGCTTTTCATTTGTTAACACACGCGCTATTTAAAGCTCTTTTTTTTATTTGTGCGGGGGGGCTTATCCATTGTTTTGTTAGGGGTCAGGATATGCGTTTGTTGAGATCCCCTAGTATATTTACTCCTGTGAGAGTAGTATGTTTAAGATTTTCTAGGCTGGCTTTATGCGGGGCTCCTTTTATAGCTGGTTTTTACTCAAAAGATATGATTATTGAGTTATTGTTAGCTTCAAATTTTTCGTTAGTTAGGGCTTTGTTTTTAGGGCTTGGGGCTATTCTTACTGTTTTATATACTATAAAATTTTTGTACTATATTTTTTGGCGAAGGGGTCCTCAAATTTCTTTTTCTAGAATTAGTGATGGGGGGAAGTGAGTGGTAGGCCCTATAGTAGCCTTAGCTATAGGCTCTCTATTAGGAGGTAATTTACTTAGGTGGGCTCATTTTAATTTCTTTGATGTGGGGTTGATGCCCCTTTCTTTGAAAAGGAGAGCTGTATGTTGTGTTGTGGGGGCATTTTTATGTGGAATTTTTTTACCTGTATTAAACTGGGAATGCACAAATAAGAGTGTATTAGGATTTGTGAGAAGCTTATGGTTCTTATCTCCTTTGACAGCTCAAGGAATAGCGGGACAAAGATTAAGAGGGGTGTATTTTGTACTGAAGAATCTTGATATGTCTTGGGTTGAGGTAATAGGCCCTCAGGGGTTTGCTAAGATAGATTGGGGGTTATCACGTATCAGCCAGCGTTTACAATTTAACGAGATGTCTAGTTTTTTATTTTTATTTTTTTTTTTTACATTTTTATTTTTAGGAGGTTTTTTTTGATTTTCATAGGCCAGTTAGCTCATAGAGAGCATGATATTGAAGCTATTAAGAAGGTAAATGCCACTGGACACAGAGATTATATTTTAGCAGACTATGTCGTCTCTGTATAAGGTTAGGAGTAGTACAAAAATGTATGCCTGGATAAGGCAGACGGCAAACTCAAATAAAAAATAAAAGATATGTACTGCTGATAAGAGGAAAAAGAAATTAGTAGTGAAAAGGAAAGAACTCAAGTAGGAGCCTAAGAGCCCAAGCACGATATGTCCTGCTCTGATATTTGCTGTTAACCGAATAGAGAGTGTGATAGGTCGAACTAGAATGGAGGAAAGCTCAACAATGCTGAGGAAAGGGTTTAAAGGGGCTGGGGCCCCTTCAGGAAGAAAATGAGCGATTGTGTGAGATAGCCTTTTTTTTGCTCCTAAATAGATAAGACTAAGTCAAAAAACTCTTCTTAGGCTAAATCTTAGTATTAGGTGGGAGGTTCTTCTAAAATTATACGGGATTATCCCGGATAAATTCGTGGAGATAATAAAAAAAAATAAAATATTTAATATAACTAGAAATCCTTTAATATTTTTTCCTTTTGTCCGCAGGGTTTGAGAAGAGACTACTTTTACTATAGTGTTTCAGATTATTCTTTGGTTAGAGAAAGGTCAGAGTACGGGAGAAGCTACGAGTACTAGAATCATTGATATGATTCAAAGTGTGCTCGTAAGTCTAAGAATGACTTGGTGATTAGAGTCAAATATAGAAAAAATGTCTGTTATCATTTTCAGTAGTCAGGTTTATTAGGTAAGATGGTGGATGTTAATGGAAACAAAAAGTTTCTAGCTCAAAAATATCTAATGGAAACTAGGAATAGGAAAATATATAGGCATACAAAAAAAATAGCTCAAATAAGGGGGGCGAGTTGCGGCATAAAAGATTAAATTTAAAATTTATTTTTAGCTTGACAAGCTAATGTGTAAAACACTGAATCTTTAGTTAGGTTGGTAATAGAGTCAGGCTAAAAAAGTTTTTATGTTCACAGATTCTACAGCAATGGGCATGAAAGAGTGATTTGCTCCGCAAATTTCGGAACATTGTCCGTAAAAAATTCCAGGTCGATTGGAAGAGAATCTAAGTTGGTTTAGGCGGCCAGGAATTGCATCAGCTTTTACTCCTAGTGCTGGGACTGTTCAGCAATGAATAACATCTTCGCTTGTAACTAGAAGGCGGATTCTTGTTTCTATAGGGAAAACTATGTGGTTGTTAGTCTCTAGAAGACGGGCTTGCCCACTAGTGAGTTGGGGTTCGTTTACTATGAAAGAGTCGAATTGGAGGGAATTTAAATCAGTGTATTCATATGATCAGTACCATTGGTGTCCAATTCTTTTAATAGTTAGAAGGGGATCAAAGATTTCGTCTGTAGTGTATAGTAGGCGTATAGATGGTATTGCTAGAAAAACTAGAATAATTCCTGGCACAATAGTTCAGATAGTTTCGACATGTTTTCTTTCTAGAAGGTGACGACAAGAGAGATAGTTTGTAATAAGATTTGTTCAAATGTATAAGACAAAAGAGACTACTAGAATTAAAATTAGTAGTGCGTGGTCGTGGAAGAAAATTAATTGTTCTATTAAAGGGGAGGCTGCTTCTTGTAATCCTAATTGTCCTCAGGTTCTCATTTTATGGTAAGGTTAGACAAATAGTTTCTGGGGAATTATGGAATTCTACTGGAAGTCGATTGTCTCACTCAAGACTGGTTGGCATATGTGCGCTTCATAAAATGCCTCGTTTTTTAGTAAGTCTTTCTCAGAGCATTCCTAAAAAAAGTAAAACAGCGATAAATGATAGAACAGAGCCTAAGGAAGAAACTACGTTTCATTTTGTATAGCAGTCAGGAAAGTCTGAAATTCGGCGAGGTATGCCAGCAAGTCCTAAGAAATGTTGAGGAAAAAAAGTTAGGTTTACTCCTAAGAATATAATCAAAAATTGAATTTTTGATCAGCGGTTATTGAGGGAAAGACCTGTGATTAGAGGATACCATAGTGCAAATCCCCCGAATAGAGCAAATACTGCTCCTATGGAGAGAACATAGTGAAAATGAGCTACTACGTAGTAGGTGTCATGTATTATAATGTCTAAGGATGAATTTCTGAGGAGGATTCCTGTTAGTCCGCCTACTGTAAATAGGAAAATGAAGCCTATTGCTCATAATATTGGGACATCGTTTTTAATTCGGCTACCGTGGATAGTTGCAAGTCAACTAAAAATTTTGATTCCTGTGGGGACTGCAATGATTATTGTTGCTGCTGTAAAATAAGCTCGGGTGTCCACATCTATTCCTACCACAAATATGTGGTGTGCTCATACGATAAACCCAAGGAGGGCAATAGCCAGCATTGCGTAGATTATACCTAATGTGCCGAAAGTTTCTTTTTTGCAGCTGTAGTGGGTAACAATATGTGAGATTATTCCAAATCCTGGAAGGATTAAAATGTAAACTTCGGGGTGTCCAAAAAATCAGAATAAGTGTTGATAGAGGACGGGGTCTCCTCCCCCTGCTGGGTCAAAAAAGGAAGTGTTGAAATTTCGATCTGTGAGTAATATGGTGATAGCTCCTGCTAGAACTGGTAGGCTAAGTAGTAGAAGAATTGCTGTGATAAAGACTGATCATACAAATAATGGAATGCGTTCTATTTGTAGCCCGCGGGATCGTATGTTTATTGTGGTTGTGATAAAGTTAATAGATCCTAGGATCGAAGAGGCACCTGCTAGGTGAAGGGAAAAAATAGCAAGGTCTACGGATGCTCCTGAATGGCTAATAGTTCTGGCTAAAGGTGGATAGACGGTTCACCCGGTTCCTGCTCCTCTTTCCACTGCTGCTGAGCTTAGAAGTAATAATAATGAAGGGGGGAGTAATCAAAAGCTAAGGTTATTTATTCGAGGGAAAGCTATATCTGGAATTCCTAGTATAAGTGGAAGTATTCAATTTCCAAATCCTCCTATTATTATGGGTATTACTATGAAAAAAATTATAATGAATGCGTGTGCTGTTACAATTACGTTATAAAGTTGGTCATTTCCTAGAAGGCTAGCTCCGGGTTGGCCTAATTCAATCCGAATTATTATCCTAAGGCCTGCACCAATAAGTCCTGACCATATTCCTAATAATAGGTAAAGAGTTCCGATATCTTTGTGGTTTGTAGAAAAAAGTCACCGCAT